TTTAGCTTAATTCTATCCGGTTGAGCCCACAAGGAAAAATGACATTGCCATAAATTTACAAGATTACATTTCCATTTATTCATCAAAAGAGGACTTCCCTTTGAAGCCAGAATTGAATTTCCTTGATATCTGACATAATGCATAAAAGGATCCTTGAACAACCATAGGAAGGTCTGAAAATCATTACTAAACACTACTACAGGATGCTCCATTTTTCCATAGAAATTTATTCGCTCAAGAAGGATTCCAAAAGATGTTGATCGTAAACGAAAAGATTGTTTACGGAGAAAAACTAATATGGATTCACATTCATATACATGAGAATTATATAGGAAGAAGAAAAAGCGTTGATTCTCCTTTGAAAAAAGGGAAATTGCTTTATTTTGAGTAATAAGACTATAGCAATTACGATACTCATGGAGAAAGAATCGCAATAAATGCAAAGAGGGAACATCTTGTATCCAAGAGCGTAGGATTTGAACCAAGATTTCCAGATGGACAGGGTGGGGTATTAGTATATCTGACACATGAGTTAAATGTGATAATTTATCCTCTAAAAAAGGAAATATTGAATGAATGGATCGTAAATTATGAGATTTTTTTATATCCTTTCCTTCTAGAAAAGATACTAATCGTAGTGAAAATGGAATTTCTACTATGACTGCAAGCCCCTCGGATATCATTTGATAATAAACATTTGGGTTGTGCGCAACAAATTGATTTTGTTTAGAAACATTTGTCGAAATTATCAAATTAAAATTTTTCTGTTGATACATTTGAGTAATTAAACGTTTCACAAGCAGTGAACTAGATTTATTATCATAACCTACATTTTTCACAGATTCATAAAGAATTGATCCATTTAAACCATGATCATGAGCAAGTGCATAAATATACTCCTGAAAGAGTAGTGGATATAAGAAGTCTTGTTGGCGAGATCTATCTATTTTAAAATATGCTTCTAATTCCTTCATTTTAAATTCGATTTGAAACAAAGGCAAAGGATTTCTTTGGTTCACAAATGATACATAGTGCGATACAGTCAAAACAAGGTATATAGTAATAAAAAACTAGATACCTCGGAGACAGATAGGCTAATCAACGGATCCTACCTTTTTTAATCCAATCGGTAATGGTTAGAAATCCTTTATTTTTGCAACCCGATCGCTCTTTTGATTTTGGAAAAAATGAATCTTTATCAATATACCCCTTCTTCTACACATTCGTCTCCCCTCCATACTAAAATGAAGATATAGTGAATAGTTAGGATTCATAAAAAAAATGGATAATCCACTTATAGGAGAACCTTTTCCCGCGTTAGGCACTAATATATTTTTAACTTATAATTAGATCGGGTAATCATTCAAATTAAGAACATAAGCCCGTTGCTTTTTATTTCCCTATAATTGGAGCCGTAGGGCTCTATCCATTTATTCACTCGACCCATCCGTGAATTTCTTTTGTCACGCTCCAAGAATTCAAACAAGATTTTGTACCGATCTGGTAAGGACGAAAAATTCTCAGAGTTTTGCATTGATACGACATGCTATTTTTTCCATTCATTCCCTTTCAGGATCAGTCGTGGTCTTACAAACTTTACCAATGGTATGGACGAATCCGTTGCTTCATCCAAATGTGTAAAAGAATCTAGCCGCACTTAAAAGCCGAGTACTCTACCGTTGAGTTAGCAACCCAAATAATGTAATTATGTTGTGTAGATACGATCGAAATAAAAAAAGAAATAGATTAGATTGAACGGCCCGGCCCCATCAAAGGATTAAACTAGCAACAAATCTACAAAAGCTTTTTAGTATCGATTCTGAATAGAAAAATGAACAAATCATATGAAAATAGAAGAAATTCCCAGATAAAGAGAAATTATCCTTTATTTTTCTATTTTTTCATAACATAAAAAGGGTCCTCTTGTGTTACAGCAAATCTAACGAGCACTTTTTTATGAAGTAAAAAACAAAACTTATGGGACGTGGATAAATAGATCTATTTATCCACGATCCAATTATATTTGTTCAATACACTATTGTCAATATGAACGTTGAAAAAAACTCGAATATAACGAAAGGGACAATAAGCAAACTTAACCCCCTTTTCTTGGTGTCATCCTAACAAAAACCATATCAAGAAAAAATATTTCATTATTTCGATAATCGATAATATGGGATTATATGAAAGCAATCGAATAGTAAATTAGTATAAAAAGAACAATAAAAAGAGTGAAACAAGAATAAATTCCGGGAAGTTCACATTATGGAACCCCCACTTTATTTTTCTTTATTCATTATTGCTCGTTTGATTAACGGAAAGTTCCTTAAACACCTCTGCCTTCTTTGAAATATCATGAACAGTTCCTGTGGGTTGAGCGCCTTTTTCAAGGAAATAGAGAATAGCGGGAACGTTTGAATAAGTTTGATTCTTTATCGGATCGTAAAAACCCACTTTCCGAAGATCTCTTCCTTCTCTTCGGGATCGAACATCAATTGCAACGATTCGATAGATAGCTCATTGGGATAGATGTAGATGAACAACGCCCCCCCTAGAAACGTATAGGAGGTTTTCTCCTCGTACGGCTCGAGAAAGAATGATTTGAATTTATGTATATAGTTCCAAATAGATTGATAAAATCATCAAATCCATTAGACTTTTTTTCTTCTTTTTCTTCCTTCCCGCAGAAAAGAAAAAACCATTCGTACTCATAACTCAAGTTGTATAATTATCAAAGAGCTCAAAGGAAAATCCTTAAGCTTAGGCATTTTATTTATTGAGCTGTCTTTAACCCCCTTGCTTTGTCTTGTTTAGAGTTCTTTTTTTTATTCCTCGCCCTGACCGAACCTATTGTTGAGACAACAGAAAATGGTGTTTGCTTGTTCCGGGATCCTTTATCGTTGCTTTGAATCATTGGGTTTAGACATTACTTCGGTGATCTTTAATCTATCAAAAGGGCAGCAACATACCTTTTGCTATTTCTTTCTATCGAAGAATCAGATGAAGGATTGATTCCAGTGCGATACACTTTTGTTTTGATCAAAATAGTTTTTTGGCAATTCTAAATTCCAAGAAAATAAATTAAAATTTATTTTTTAAAAAAACGTTTGCTCGAATTGGATCCTTTCGATTTCTATATTGAAGATATACTTACGAAGTTGTTCCGACTTATTGATTGACACTAACCCTAGACCCTTGCTCCTGAGAAATGAATCAATACTTTCTGCTCGAGCTCCATTATGTACTATTTACAACCCAACAAAAAAGGGATTGTTCTAGTGGAACAGAACAAACTATGTCGAGCCAAGAGCACCTTCATTCCTCTATAAAATGGTGGATGTAAGAATCCACAACCGATCATGTCCTTCAAGTCGCACGTTGCTTTCTACCACATCGTTTTAAACGAAGTTTTACCATAACTTTCCTCTAGTTTGGAGCCGGTATGGAATTGATTCAATATGGAATCATGAATAGTCATTGGTTCAATCGGTACATAATAATCTATACTTTCTTTTTCTATATGAAAGAGTCCTTTTTTCTGGAGAAGTCTCCCAAAGGATTCAATTTAATTAACCCTATCTTTTATTCTATGAACAAAAGAATTTATAAAGAACATGAAGAAAAAACGCTTTTATGTAATCTGCATCTTCAACAGAACAGATTGTTCAAGACGATAAATCATGAAAGATTCAACCTTTCTCAAACAACTAAGCTAAAAACACCTAACTAAAATAAAGGAAAGGTCTTTAATTAGATTTATAATATCGGAACAAAATGAATATTAAGTATTAACCAAAGAAACGAGTCCAATGAACTGGAAAGGCCAAAAATAAATAAGTTCATAGAATAAAAATGAACAAATCTCACATCTCTTCGAGTACCAAAGATTGATAAAACATAATTAAAAGCATTTCGGTTTTTAAATTTTCTATTTCAATATAATTTTGATTATTTGATCGCGAAATCTATTAAAGGATTTCGCAATCATATCATAGCCAGTAGTTAAAAAAGTTTATTTAATAGATATCTCATTTCTGACTCATAGATTTTGAATTCATCATTATCTCGGTGATGGAATGAGAATTCAATTAGTCCCAAGAGCCCCTTCTTGTTTAGTTTTGACTTCCAGATCCACAGAGAATTCTAATAACTGGACTCCCCTGTTTTGTTTACTTTAGATATAGGGGAGTAAGGTAGAGTATTTTTCGTATTTTCACTTTGAATGCGTTATTTAAAATTCAAATGGATATAGACCATAAAGTCTTTCTAAGCAACTAGGAGTATCGACGGAACAGGCAGACGCGGAAGAGCCCATCTAATTTTTGAATTCAACTATTGAGCTATTTCCTAGCCAGGTAGGATAGGAAATAGATTTAGCTCTATTCTATCGGCATGTCATTTGCCCTGAGTTGTTTTGCGAGAAAAAAGGAAAGATATGATTCAGAAAAGAATCAGTAGAACTCAGAAAAGAAAAAGGGATTAAATTATATTCAACATTACACTTTGAACCTAATTGGACTGCTCTGGGACGGAAGGATTCGAACCTCCGAGTCGCGGGACCAAAACCCGTTGCCTTACCGCTTGGCCACGCCCCATTTATATTTGACACCAATAAACACTAATATCCGTATTGTTTATTCGTCAATTCTCACCCAAATATATATGGAATAGAGTAGATTGTTGCTAGGATTTAATGCATATAATTGTAGAATTTCACTTAATTTATTGATCATTACATAGAATTAAATTAAGATATTGTATGAAAGTATGACTCCTTCTGTTCTCGGTTGAGAATTGAAGGATTTGTGATTGAGCAAGTAAAAAAAAGGAATAATTTTGGTCTACCTTACTTTCTTCGTTTTTTTCCTTAATATCAATAACTCAATCAAAATACAATTATCTCCAAGAAGGAAATGTTTGTTATGCTTAATATCTTTAGTTTGATCTGTATCTGTCTTAATTCTGCCCTTCATTCGAGTAGTTTTTTCTTCGCCAAATTGCCCGAGGCTTATGCTTTTTTCAATCCAATTGTAGATGTTATGCCAGTAATACCTGTGCTCTTTCTTCTCTTAGCCCTTGTTTGGCAAGCTGCTGTAAGTTTTCGATGATATTTTTTTACTACTGTCCTACAAACATGCATGATTTTTTGATAAAAAAATATTCTAACAATTAATAAGATCAGCTAAGTCTTACATTCTGAACCCTCGATCCAAACATTTTGATTCTTGGATAATCGCGATAAATCTGGATCACCTCCCCAACTTGACCTTCTACTTCAAGGGCCCTATTAAATTTAGGGTCCCCACAATAATAGAATTGGGTCATAAAAAATCGTTTCCATACCGAAAGAATCTTATTACAAAATAATTTCTGAAAATTACTTTCTTTTCGAAAAACTACTTCGTTTCTTGGTGTAAAAAGAGGATATGTGGTATAAAAAAGGATAGTCTATTCCCTTTTTTTACAAAAATGATCTTGGAGATTGTGTAATGCTTACTCTCAAACTCTTCGTTTACACAGTAGTGATATTCTTTGTTTCTCTTTTTATCTTCGGATTCCTATCTAATGATCCAGGACGTAATCCTGGACGTGAGGAATAAAAAAGAAGAAAAAGCTTTTTTATTGCTTGTTGATTTATTAATTTTCTTATGGTTTTTTTATTCCAGACATTTAACTATGATAAAATAAGATAAAATGAAAGGGTCTCGATCTTTTTTTGAATGCAAAAAAAGATCAAGTCATCGGAGGAAACGGAAAGAGAGGGATTCGAACCCTCGGTACAAATAAATCGTACAGCGGATTAGCAATCCGCCGCTTTAGTCCACTCAGCCATCTCTCCAAATGGAAAAAATTACTATGTTACGCCTGAAGCCAAAAAGTCTTTATTTCTTCTTTCACTTTATTCTATAGATAGATAAGATAGATACAAATTGGATTAGCAATCCAACTCGAATTTCATTTCGATAATGGGTATATCTTCCATAGAAAGAAAAAAGAATCTCCCCCCTTATTTGACTCCTTTTATTCCCCGGCCTGGTCAGTACCTAGCCGGGCCATTTCTTGCTTTATTCCAACGCAATGAATGATAGATCAACTCATTTCTCTGATTTGAAAACAAAAAGACTTGTTATTGAAACAACAACGACAGGAACACGGAAGACTATTTCCAATCTTATGGTATAGGATAGAAGTGTCTTTGCCTTTTTATTTTGAAAAAGAAGGACTTATCCTATTTCTTACTTAATATTATATATAATATAACTATAATTTCGTTATTTCTTCAAGGGCAGTCTTTATTTGAACACTTGAGTTGAGCCCATAAAAAAGACTCTGGGTTTTTATACTAGATCCAGTTGATTGGCTCGAATTCCTAAAAGTTACCAGCGGAATATGAATAAAAAAATCGGGTTTCGGGTTAAAGGGTATCTTCAAAAAATGAAAGAGTCAAACTTTCCCTCTTTTTTGAGAAATTTTTTTATTTGCTTGTAAAGGACGGGAAGGTTGAAAAAACGGAGCTACGGATTCTTACACAATTTTTTCTTACTTCAGTGGCTTTTTATCTTTAAAGAATTCGCCAACAAAATCAAAGATATAACCTTTTTTTAATAAGACTTCTTTTCCTACATCATCAAGTTCTCCCGGCAAAAACGTCAACGCTCCAATTTCATAATTCTATTCTGATCCTATCTTGATTATGTAGGATTACCTTGTTCGACAAAGATTCCATTCATATACAATAATCAATTGTAGCGGGTATAGTTTAGTGGTAAAAGTGTGATTCGTTCTATTAATCCCTTAAATAGTTAAGGGGTCTTTCGGTTAATTCATATTCCGATCAAAAACTTTATTTCTTAAAAGGATTTTATCCTTTACCTCTCAATGACAGATTTGAGGAAGAATATACATTCCCGTGATTTGTATCCAAGGGTCAATTCAAAATTGAAAATTGGATTATGGAATTGCGAAGCATAATTTTTTTAGTTGGATCAAAACTTCCAATTGAATGAGTATGAATAAAGGGTCCATGGATGAAGAAAAAAGTGTAGTTCAATCGTAACTAGATCTTCAATTTCTTCTTTGTAGAAGGGAAATTGAAGCGAAATAGCTATTAAATGATGACTTTGTTTTACTAGGGCCATCAACATATTGTTTCAGCTCGGTGGAAACACAATTCTTTTCCTCAGGATTCGCACAGTAGAAATAGAGAACGAAATAACTAGAAGTATTTGTTAGAATTACCCCCTTCTAGAAGGATCATCTATAAAGCGAGTTGTTTTGAATGCATTCAGACAAAAAAGCTAACATAGGTGTTATGGGTCGAAATTTTTTTTTACAACTTAGATTTGGGAATCTATCCATTTTCCATAAAGGAGCCGAATGAAACCAAAGTTTCATGTTCGGTTTTGAATTAGAGACGTCAAAAAAAAAGCTGAATCGACGTCGACTATAACCCCTAGCCTTCCAAGCTAACGATGCGGGTTCGATTCCCGCTACCCGCTC